ATCAAAATGATCTTGAACTACAGCATCTGACCATATATGTATTACAATAAAGAAGGAGGATTTTCAATGCGAGATCTAAAAACATATCTCTCCGTGGCACCTGTGTTAACTACTCTATGGTTTGGGTCTTTAGCGGGTCTATTGATAGAAATTAATCGTTTATTCCCAGATGCCCTGTCATTCCCTTTTTTTTCATTCTAGTTATTGATATGCGAAGAAATGAAGAAATAGAATTCCACATGACGTAACTCTAATTTCGCCTCTCCCTTTCAATTCTTTAGGATAGTAAGGAAAGAGAAAGAAAAAGTGTATTGAACCTCATAAAAAATCCGGTAGATCCAAGATCGAATTTGGGAAAACAGAAATTAAATTCAAATGTGTATCCAGTCTAGGGCAGGCTCCACGAAATCATAGCATAGAAAGAAGATACTTTACTTAAATGAAATATTGAGATTTAGGATAGAAATAATTGATAGTTAGAAAGAAATTGTATTACTTAATTATTATTCTATTTTGTATTACTTAACTTAATAATTACTATATTAATACATATTTAATTAGATAATATATTTAATTAGATAATAAATTAATTAGATAATAAGAAGAATTACAACGAAATTTTTAGAAATTCCATTTCTAATTATTCTATTGATTTTTTTTCTTCTTCTTCGGTTCGGATCGAAAATGGAAGAGTTAAGTTAAGTCGATCCAAAATCTAAAGGGGGTTCATGACCAAGGGTAAAGATGTCAGAGTCAGAGTTATTTTGGAATGTACCAGTTGTGTCCGAAATAGTGTCAATAAGGAATCGCCGGGCATTTCTAGATATATTACTCAAAAGAATCGCCACAATACACCCAGTCGATTAGAATTGAGAAAATTTTGTCGCTATTGTCATAAGCATACAATTCATGGGGAAATCAAGAAATAGATCGAAGGGAACATCATGTGTTCGATCTTTCCAAAGAACAGGACAGGAAGAGTAAGAACTTAACATATATAATATACATAATATATAAAAATCAAACCCGATTTAATGTAGATATTATTTCGTGTGTATAGATATATAGTATATGAATCAAATAATATATGAATCAAAGCCTATTCCGGTTGGATCTGAAATGAATAAATAAATAGAACTTTAGAGATAGGGAATAAACCATGGATAAATCCAAGCAACTTTTTCGTAAATACAAGCGATCTTTTCGTAGGCGTTTGCCCCCAATTGGATCAGGGGATCGAATCGATTATAGAAACATGAGTTTAATTAGTCGATTTATTAGTGAACAAGGAAAAATATTATCTAGACGAGTGAATAAATTGACCTTGAAACAACAACGATTAATTACTATTGCTATAAAACAAGCTCGTATTTTATCTTTGTTACCTTTTCTTAATAATGAGAAACAATTTGAGAGAGCTGAGTCGATCCCAAGAACTACTGGTCCTAGAACCAGAAATAAATAGGCATACTCCTCAATTGACTCAAAAATCCAATCGGAACTCAAGCTCAGATTGATGTTTTGTTCGAAAAGGCCTAGAATCCAGATTTGATTCTTGTGTTATAATATAAGAAACAAAAAATGGGGGAGAAGAAGAAATATTTTTTTTTTATTGAAACATGTTCGTTCATTTCTACTACTTATTTATCTTAATTTATTTTTATTCTATATCTTCCCGGAGTTCATTCTCCGGGGAATTCCGTTTCAATCATTCCTGTATATTACTTTGGAATCTCCTTTATTTGATAATCTTATTGGAAATCATGTAAAGACAATTCTTATTTGATATAGCTATTTGCGCAAGTATTTTACGATTAAGAAGCAATTGCTTCTTGTACAGATTGTGTATTAATCCACTATAACTATGGAATATCTTATTCTCACGAGTTACTGCATTTATCCGAGTGATCCACAAACGACGAAAATCCCTCTTTTGTCTGCCTCTATCTCGATGAGAGGAAACCAAAGCTCTCATTTTCTGTTGAGTAATCGTTCGAGTAAGTCTTGAATGAGCCCCTCTAAAGGTTGATGCAAATAAACGAATTTTTGTTCGACGTCTCCGAGCTGTATATCCTCGTTTAACTCTGGTCATTGAATCAGATTAAAGCTTAATGAATAACTAATTGATTTCTCTTCTTTCAGTCATCCTTTTCCCCTTCCCCGGTCGATTAATAACAAAACGGATTATTCCGATATATAAAATATCAATTCCAATGGCTTTTGTTTTGCTACTATGACCTTCCCAACCACGATTTTGTATTCTATTCCTTCCGGTTATTTCACTGGAAATAAGAAATTAGAACGATACTAAACTAAATAAAAAAAAAATAGTGGGTTCCATCGTTTCTATGGTTACCTCTTAAACGGTGAGGTCCTCTCTATACACCGGAGCCTCTTCTTTCATTTAATCAAATGTTATTGTTAACTTGTATAGTTCACACTCTTTGGCTCTACCTATCTATAGTAATAGCTCTTTTCACAAAAAGAGTTATCCATACAGTGACGGCATTTAATTATGAAAGTTGGCTAGGTAGCTGACCCTGTTAGTCCGTTCTTTCAAGAAAAGGAGCATAACCTTTTTGCTTCTTATAATATCATTTCCTCCGCTTAATGGATAACCATTTGCTACCAATGGGGAATTGCTTCTTATTTCAAATCTAGATGATTGGATTTGCGCCAATGGAAACCATAAATTCCATATACAATAAAAGTATATGATAGATCTTCTCTATCTATCCTATTCATTGGTACTGGTCATTGATACTGAAAAAATTGTCTCATTTGTCCGAACTTATGATCTGAACGAGTCGCACATACACCCTAGTACATGTTCCTCGACGCTGAGGACATCCTCTAAGAGCGGGAGATTTCGTAACATTTCTTATTGGCTGTCTTGTGTTTCTAATAAGTTGTTTAATAGTTGGCATGTCGTATGTATATATATGTATATATAGAATAAAATGGGTTGGTTTAGATCGATCTTAACCTGATGATTGATCATCATGAATTATTTCTATTCAATATCAAATCACAGAAAATTTGAATTATGGTTTGAAATAAAATAGATTTATACGAAATCCCCAGTATTTTCATTTTCGACCGCTACAAGATCAACAATGCCATGAGCTTGGGCTTCTGTTGCTGACATAAAAACATCCCTTTCCATATCCTCGGATACAACCCATAAAGGGTTGCCCGTTCTTTGTACATAAACCTTTGTTAGGGTTTCGCGAAGTTTCAGTAGTTCTTCCGCTTCCAGGATAAATTCCCCCGCTTGCGCCTCATAAAAAGAACTAGCAGGTTGGTGAATCATAACCCTGATGATATTGATATAACATCATGAACGGTTCTTCTATCTCGCATGATTGGGCTAAAGGGCTAAACTAAAGTAGGGGATAAAAAAATAACAAGAAAAAAAATCAAATAGAATTGAACAACCGTACAGGCATCTTTTGTTCATTGCATACGGCTCCGCAATGGAATTGACTTTTTCTTCTCTTCTATTCTATCGAAGAAAGAAATAGAATCCATCTAATCCAGATCGTTGAATGATCCATTTACCACCCTTCCTTTCGTAGAAGTCAAAAAGAATACTATGATGGTTCTGTTACTTTATATATTTATCTCGTCTGTGATTTAGCAATCCCAAAGTTTCTTTTTGATACGATCAAATAAGTAAAAAATGATCTTTTTTTTTTTTCATTTTCGTACTCTTTCTTTCATAGCATAAGTATCAGAAAGAAAAGAGACTTCTGGTGTGGAAGAAAAATGGTTTGTGACGCTGAAATGTACTCCCGACACATAAGATCAAATCGGAAATAACCTTTATTTCATACTACTATCTCGATATAAAATTTCATGTTATGAAAAAACAATAATGGTATGGTTTGTTCATATCGAACTTGAAGTGCCATGCTATTATTACTTATTCTTTTATAATCAATATGGCGAAGGCATAGTCTTCTTTTTTTTTTCAATCAAATAAAAACTCATTGGCGCCAAGCGTGAGGGAATGCTAGACGTTTGGTAATTTCTCCTCCGACCAGAATAAAAGATCCCATTGACGCGGCTAATCCCATGCATATTGTATGCACATCAGGTGGCACAAATTGCATAGTATCATAAATGGCTATTCCTGGTATTACCCATCCGCCGGGAGAGTTTATAAACAAATAAAGATCCCTAGTATCATCTTCTATACTGAGATATACCATGAGACCAACAAGTTGATTCGAGATCTCGCTATCAACCTCTTGGCCTAAAAAAAGTAATCTTTCTCGATAAAGTCGGTTGATTAGGACAAAATTGTATCCCTTAGGAACCGTACGTGCACCTTTGGATGCATACGGTTCAAAAAAAAATTGCGAAAAAAAAAAAAAGAATCAATGTGTCGATTCCAGTTTTATTTCTTTTTTTTTTCTGTAACAGGTTTTTTTAATGAAGGGTCTTCTATTAAAAAAAGGAGATGAGTTTTGGCTCCCTTCCCTCTAAAAAAAAAAAAGAAATTACTGAACTTATTAAACTAACCTATCATTGATGTATTGTTTCATCGATATTAAAATCACGATGTCATTTTCTTGTTCCTGAATGGGCCCTTTCAATTCTTTTAGGTTCATGGTCTACTCCGGGAAAAGATCTGTCCGAATTCTATTTGCACATATAGGACAAATGGTCTCAGTACCACTTTTTTGTTATGACTTCTTTTTTTTAGTTAATTTCGTGTCTTGCTTTCCCAAAACTATTTGATGTATTCATCACACTATTCCGTTGGTCGGCAATTTGGGATCACTACTATAGTAATAGTAGGTATAAGAAGTAATAGTAGGTATTAGAATCGTTTATGATACAAGTGGTAATCGTACATATATTACCAATTTGGTACCGATTTGGTATTTTCTGAACGGAGCCTGGATACTTTATTTTATCAGTCCAAGTAAACCATAAATTCTTCTAAATTGATAATATGGATCCCCAATATAAAATAAATTGATCTAATTTAATTGCACTTCACGCTCCGAATGATTGATTGATGCTTCACTCAACTCAATACAATATCTCTTGGGCGAAACAGAGGATATCTCGATCAGGGGAGAGAACGGGTAAATCCCATATGACCCAATATGTCTGACAAGTCGCACTATACGTCAACCCAAACCGCATCTTCCTCTCCAGGACTCCGAAAAGGTACTTTTGGAACACCAATGGGCATTAAATTAAAGAAAAAAATTAAGTACTATACTTCACTTTAATATGGAAACGTAACAATCAATGGTTTATTGTCTTCATCCCCTTTTTTTCTTTATTCTATTTGATACATAGATCTATTTGATACATAGATTGGAAAGTTTATAGAGTAAGACAGAATGAATAAAGAAAAAATTTGAACGAAGAAATCGATCGTTCGAATGATAAACAAGTATCTATCCATTCGTTCCCCCAAAATGGGACCAATCCTCCCATTGCGTATTGGTACTTATCGGGTATAGAATAGATCTGCTTCTCTTTGTTCTTACGAACAAAATTGTTCCGTTATTTTCAATGGAATGGAATAAATATTAACCCTTTCTGATACAGAATCTACTGAAAAGGTTAGGTACATAGTATATATAGTCTTTTCCAATGCGATAAAATAAAGTGACATAGTGTCTATTTTTCTTTGATAAAGAGGTATTTCCATGGGTTTGCCTTGGTATCGTGTTCATACTGTCGTATTGAATGATCCCGGTCGATTGCTTTCTGTTCATATAATGCATACAGCTCTAGTTTCTGGTTGGGCTGGTTCGATGGCTTTATACGAATTAGCGGTTTTTGATCCCTCAGATCCCGTTCTTGATCCAATGTGGAGACAAGGTATGTTCGTTATACCCTTCATGACTCGTTTAGGAATAACCAATTCGTGGGGTGGTTGGAGTATTTCAGGAGGAACTATAACAAATCCGGGTATTTGGAGTTATGAAGGTGTGGCAGGGGCACATATAGTGTTTTCCGGCTTGTGCTTCTTGGCAGCTATCTGGCATTGGGTATATTGGGACCTAGAAATATTCTGTGATGAACGTACGGGAAAACCTTCTTTGGATTTGCCCAAGATCTTTGGAATTCATTTATTTCTCTCAGGGGTAGCTTGCTTTGGTTTTGGCGCATTTCATGTAACAGGTTTGTATGGTCCTGGAATATGGGTGTCCGATCCTTATGGACTAACTGGAAAAGTACAATCTGTAAATCCAGCGTGGGGCGCGGAAGGTTTTGATCCTTTTGTTCCGGGAGGAATAGCCTCTCATCATATTGCAGCGGGTACATTGGGCATATTAGCAGGCCTATTCCATCTTAGTGTCCGTCCGCCTCAACGTCTATACAAAGGATTACGTATGGGCAATATTGAAACTGTACTTTCCAGTAGTATCGCTGCTGTTTTTTTTGCAGCTTTTGTTGTTGCTGGAACTATGTGGTATGGTTCAGCAACTACCCCAATCGAATTATTTGGTCCTACTCGTTATCAGTGGGATCAGGGATACTTTCAGCAAGAAATATATCGAAGAGTTAGCGCCGGGCTAGCCGAAAATCTTAGTTTATCGGAAGCTTGGTCTAAAATTCCCGAAAAATTAGCTTTTTATGATTATATTGGTAATAATCCAGCAAAAGGGGGATTATTCAGAGCAGGCTCAATGGACAATGGGGATGGAATTGCTGTTGGGTGGTTAGGACACCCCGTCTTTAGAGATAAAGAAGGGCGCGAGCTTTTTGTACGTCGTATGCCTACTTTTTTTGAAACATTTCCGGTAGTTTTGGTAGATGAAGACGGAATTGTGAGAGCTGATGTTCCTTTTAGAAGGGCAGAATCAAAGTATAGTGTTGAACAAGTAGGTGTTACTGTTGAGTTCTATGGTGGCGAACTTAATGGAGTAAGTTATTCTGATCCTGCTACTGTGAAAAAATATGCTAGACGTGCCCAATTAGGTGAAATTTTTGAATTAGATCGGGCTACTTTGAAATCCGATGGTGTTTTTCGTAGCAGTCCAAGGGGTTGGTTCACTTTTGGGCATGCTACGTTTGCTTTGCTCTTCTTTTTCGGACACATTTGGCATGGCGCTAGAACCTTGTTCAGAGATGTTTTTGCTGGTATTGATCCAGATTTGGATGCTCAAGTGGAATTTGGAGCATTCCAAAAACTTGGAGATCCAACTACAAGGAGACAAGTAGTCTGATACGACATTGTTGTGGTATCTTTCGCCTCCATTTTTTTTTTGATTTGCCATTGGGTATCAGAGAAATCTTGACTTGAATCACCATCTTTTCTTTGACTTTTTTTCTTTTTTTATAGGATATGGTAAATGATCCAAAATTAGGATATGGTAAATGATCCCAAATGAATAGGTGTGGAAGCTATAATTGTAAACTAAACCGCGATCGAATCCATGGAAGCATTGGTTTATACATTCCTTTTAGTCTCGACTTTAGGGATAATTTTTTTCGCTATCTTTTTTCGAGACCCGCCTAAGGTTCCGACTAAAAAAATGAAATAATTTTTCGAAATAATTTAATTGAAGTAATGAGCCTCCCATATTGGGAGGCTCATTACTTCAACTAGTCCCCGTGTTCTTCGAATGGATCTCTTAGTTGTTGAGAGGGTTGCCCAAAAGCGGTATATAAGGCGTACCCAGTAAAGCTTACAAGTAAACCAGATATGGAGATGGCGACTAGGGTTGCTGTTTCCATTTTTAGATAATTTCAAAATCACAATGGATCTACGATAAGATCGTTTATTTACAACTACAACGGAATAGTATACAAAGTCAACAGATCTCAACCAATCGTTAAATAGGATTTATGGCTACACAAACCGTTGAGGATAGTTCTAGATCTGGGCCAAGACGAACTACTGTAGGGGATTTATTGAAACCATTGAATTCGGAATATGGTAAAGTAGCTCCGGGCTGGGGGACTGCACCACTTATGGGGGTCGCAATGGCTCTATTTGCGATATTCCTATCTATTATTTTGGAAATTTATAATTCTTCCGTTTTACTGGATGGAATTTCAATGAGTTAGGTTTATAAGAACTATGAAGTCCTAGTCTTTCAATCAAAGAAAAAATTACTTTAGATTTTGATTTCTAGACCATTCTATTCTGGTAGTTCGACCGTGAAATTTATTTGTTTCGGTATTTCCGGAATATGAGTGTGTGACTTGTTATAATTGATCCTATTGATAATACATAGAATGGACCTGTTATCTCTATCAAGATGATTCTACCTCGTCGGATATTTATTCTAGTATCTGGAGCACGGAATATAGAGAATAGATCAAGAAAAGAAATATTTGAACTATGATTCATACCTACTATTCAGACCTCGCAACCGGACTCAAAAAAAATTCAAATAGGTATTTCCTAAATCAAACGAATTTTATTCCTTCAGATTTATTTTGACCGAAGGATAACTCTTTCTCTAGATTTTGTTGAGTCATTACATCCATTCATTCAATAAGTGATCATCAAACGGTTCTTACTCAGAGAACCTTTGAGTTTAGCTTGAGGCTAAATCATCGTGGTTCTAGTATGAATCTGAGGTTTCAATTGATTCATAGGGTCTCAACAAGAGAATTCCTATCAATAGTAAAACAAGAGTAAATCCGCAGTACGCACAAAAAAAAAAACAATAAATCAAATAACAAATAAAAAATAGGGAAGAGAAGATTCAAAAGGCCTGTAACGATCAGCATAAAGAAAGACAGATGAGCCAACTTGATATTTTTTGGCATTATCATCACAAAGAAGAGATTCCGGATTTTTGTTACTTCGTATCTTCGAGGCAAATCGAATCAAGCGGCTAATGAAGTTTTGAACTTTCTATTCTATTATATTATATATCCGTTGAAATCAGTATTTGTGTGTTTCCGCTTGAGCCGTACGAGATGAAATTCTCATATATGGTTCTCAGAGGGGGAGTCCTATTGGGTTACCTATCTCAATAAAGTATATGATTGGTTTGAGGAACGTCTTGAGATTCAGGCGATTGCAGATGATATAACTAGTAAATATGTTCCTCCTCATGTCAACATATTTTATTGTTTAGGGGGGATCACACTTACTTGTTTTCTAGTACAAGTAGCTACGGGCTTTGCTATGACTTTTTACTATCGTCCAATCGTTACAGAGGCTTTTTCCTCTGTTCAATACATAATGACTGAGGCCAACTTTGGTTGGTTAATCCGATCAGTTCATCGATGGTCAGCAAGTATGATGGTTCTCATGATGATCCTGCACGTATTTCGTGTGTATCTCACAGGTGGATTTAAAAAACCTCGCGAATTAACTTGGGTTACAGGTGTGGTTTTGGCTGTATTGACTGCATCTTTTGGCGTAACTGGTTATTCCTTACCTCGGGACCAAATTGGTTATTGGGCAGTCAAAATCGTGACAGGCGTACCTGAAGCTATTCCTGTAATAGGATCGCCCTTGGTAGAGTTATTACGTGGAAGTGCTAGTGTGGGCCAATCCACTTTGACCCGTTTTTATAGTTTACACACTTTTGTATTGCCTCTCCTTACTGCCGTATTTATGTTAATGCACTTTCCAATGATACGTAAGCAAGGTATTTCCGGTCCTTTATAGAGAAGACATATCATAGATATTTGTAATTGATCATATATCGGGGAGGACAATAGTATTTCATTGCTACAAATATGGATTATTGAAAAAATAAGACATGTTTTTTGGATACTTCTCTTCAACTCGGAAGTATTGTATTCCTTATTTGATACGAATAGTTGAAGTGGATTTTCCGAAGAGAGGATGGATTATGGGAGTGTGTGACTTGAACTATTGATTTGGCCATGCAGATATATGATTTTATCCGCCACGTTGGAATTGACAACCAATTGTGTCTCCGCATCCAACCAAAACGTAAGTCCCCTACGTAGCAGAGGATAGGCCGGTTCGCTTGAGGAGAATATTTTCTATGATCATACCCGAATCATGTCATCCACGAACAGGCTCCGTAAG